GCTAGCGTAGCTTAATGCAAAGCATGACACTGAAGATGTTAAGATGAGCCCTAAAAAGCTCCGCATGCACAAAGGCATGGTCCCGACCTTATTATCAGCTCTAACCCAACTTACACATGCAAGTATCCGCACCCCCGTGAGTATGCCCACAATCCCCCGCCTGGGGATAGAGGGCGGGCATCAGGCACAAACTTTTAGCCCAAGACGCCTAGCCGAGCCACACCCCCAAGGGAATTCAGCAGTGATAAACATTGAGCCATGAGTGAAAACTCGACTCAGTCAGGGTTAACAGGGCCGGTAAAACTCGTGCCAGCTACCGCGGTTAGACGAGAGGCCCTAGTTGATAATTATTACGGCGTAAAGGGTGGTTAGGGGGAGTAAAACAAATAAAGCCGAATGGCCCCTTGGCCGTCATACGCTTCTAGGTGTCCGAAGCCCAATATAAACGAAAGTAGCTTTAATAAAATTCACCCGACCCCACGAAAGCTGAGAAACAAACTGGGATTAGATACCCCACTATGCTCAGCCATAAACCCAGACATTCTTCTACAATCAAGTGTCCGCCGGGGTACTACGAGCATTAGCTTAAAACCCAAAGGACTTGACGGTGCCTTAGACCCCCCTAGAGGAGCCTGTTCTAGAACCGATAACCCCCGTTAAACCTCACCACTTCTAGTCACCCCCAGCCTATATACCGCCGTCGCCAGCTTACCCTGTGAAGGTAATAAAAGTAAGCAAAATGGGCACAGCCCAAAACGTCAGGTCGAGGTGTAGCGCACGAAGTGGGAAGAAATGGGCTACATTTTCTATTATTCAGAACACTACGAATACGCAACATGAAATAGTGCTTGAAGGAGGATTTAGAAGTAAAAAGGAAACAGAGTGTCCTTTTGAACCCGGCTCTAAGGCGCGTACACACCGCCCGTCACTCTCCCCTGTCAACACGCAATAAAGATTCATAACACCAAAGCTCTGACAAGGGGAGGCAAGTCGTAACATGGTAAGTGTACCGGAAGGTGCACTTGGACTAAACCCAGGGCGTGGCTGAGTCAGTTAAGTATCTCACTTACACCGAGAAAACATCCATGCAAATTGGATCACCCTGAGCCAAACAGCTAGCTTAACCATTAATTTAAACTAACAATATTTATAATAAAACATAAATTAACACCAAAAATTAAACCATTTTTTCACCTTAGTATGGGAGACAGAAAAGGTCCAACCCTAAAGCAATAAAAAAAGTACCGCAAGGGAAAGCTGAAAGAGAGGTGAAATAGTTTATATAAGCACTAAAAAACAAAGATTAAATCTTGTACCTTTTGCATCATGATTTAGCCAGTACCCCCAAGCAAAGAGACCTTTAGTTTGAGACCCCGAAACCAGGTGAGCTACCCCGAGACAGCCTATACAACTTAGGGCTAACCCGTCTCTGTGGCAAAAGAGTGGGAAGAGCTCCGGGTAGAAGTGACAGACCTACCGAACCTGGTGATAGCTGGTTGCCTGAGAAATGGATAGAAGTTCAGCCTCATATACCCCCAAACCAAAAACACATACCCTCTAAGGCTATCTGTTAGGGAAATATATAAGAGTTAGTTAAAGGGGGTACAGCCCCTTTAACAAAGGATACAACCTTAGCAGAAGGATAAAGATCACAATATTTAAAACAACCTGTTCCAGTGGGCCTAAAAGCAGCCATCTAATTAGAAAGCGTTAAAGCTCAGACAGACCAAAGTTTATTATACTGATAAAAAATCTTACTCCTCTAATAATATCAGGCTATTCCATGCCCACATGGAAGAAATTATGCTAAAATGAGTAACAAGAAGACACGCTCTTCTCCATAACACAAGTGTAAACCAGATCGGACAAACCACTGGAAATTAACGAACCCAACCAAAGAGGGCAGTGTGATAAATAAAAAAACCAAGAAAATCCCACAACCAACTATCGTTAACCCCACACTGGAGTGTTATTATAAAGGAAAGACTAAAAGAAAGGGGAAGGAACTCGGCAAACACAAGCCTCGCCTGTTTACCAAAAACATCGCCTCCTGCAACTAAATTAAGTATAGGAGGTCCAGCCTGCCCAGTGACTACGGGTTCAACGGCCGCGGTATTTTGACCGTGCAAAGGTAGCGCAATCACTTGTCTTTTAAATAGAGACCTGTATGAATGGCTAAACGAGGGCTTAACTGTCTCCCCCCTCCAGTCAGTGAAATTGATCTACCCGTGCAGAAGCGGGTATAATTCTACAAGACGAGAAGACCCTTTGGAGCTTGAGGTACAAACTTAACCACGTCAAACAACTCAATAAAAAGCAGAAACTTAGTGGAACCTAAAATTTTACCTTCGGTTGGGGCGACCGCGGAGGAAAAAAAAGCCTCCGAGTGGAGTGGGTTATAAACCTAAAACTAAGAGAAACATCTCTAAGCCGCAGAACATCTGACCAATAATGATCCGGCCTCACAGCCGATCAACGAACCAAGTTACCCTAGGGATAACAGCGCAATCCTCTCCCAGAGTCCATATCGACGAGGGGGTTTACGACCTCGATGTTGGATCAGGACATCCTAATGGTGCAGCCGCTATTAAGGGTTCGTTTGTTCAACGATTAAAGTCCTACGTGATCTGAGTTCAGACCGGAGCAATCCAGGTCAGTTTCTATCTGTAATGCTACTTTCCCTAGTACGAAAGGATCGGAAAAGGGGGGCCAATACTTAAAGCACGCCCCGCCCCTAATTAATGAAGACAAATAAATTAAATAAAGGGAGGGCCTAACCCTCGCCACCAAAAATAAAGGCATACTGGGGTGGCAGAGCACGGTAAATTGCGAAAGGCCTAAGCCCTTTACCCCAGAGGTTCAAATCCTCTCCCCAGTAATGCTAAACACTCTAATAAACCACCTAATTAACCCCCTAGCCTATATTATCCCAATCCTTCTGGCAGTAGCCTTTCTAACCTTACTAGAGCGAAAGGTTCTGGGATACATGCAACTGCGCAAGGGGCCTAATGTAGTTGGACCTTACGGACTACTACAACCTATCGCGGATGGTGTAAAACTATTTATTAAAGAGCCCGTACGGCCTTCTACATCCTCCCCATTTTTATTTCTAATAACCCCGATTCTTGCACTAACCCTAGCCATAACGCTATGAGCACCAATACCTATACCCCACCCAGTTATCGACCTGAACCTAGGAGTTTTATTCATCTTGGCTTTATCAAGCCTTGCAGTCTATTCAATTCTAGGATCAGGATGAGCATCAAACTCAAAATATGCACTAATTGGAGCCCTCCGGGCAGTAGCTCAAACAATCTCATATGAAGTCAGCCTGGGACTAATTCTGCTCTCAGTAATCATCTTTTCAGGGGGATATACCCTACAAACGTTTAATACAGCCCAAGAAAGCATCTGACTACTAGCCCCCGCCTGGCCTCTAGCTGCAATATGGTATATCTCGACCTTGGCTGAAACAAACCGAGCACCTTTCGATCTAACGGAGGGGGAATCAGAGCTAGTGTCCGGCTTCAATGTAGAATATGCAGGAGGCCCATTTGCCCTATTCTTCCTAGCCGAATATGCTAATATTTTATTAATAAATACACTATCAGCCGTACTTTTCTTAGGGGCATCCCATTTTCCTAATATGCCAGAGCTAACAACTATTAGTCTAATGATCAAGGCCGCCCTCCTATCAGTTATCTTCTTATGGGTACGGGCCTCCTATCCACGATTCCGGTACGACCAACTCATACATCTTGTCTGAAAAAACTTCCTCCCACTAACCCTTGCCCTTGTATTATGGCACATTGCCCTGCCAATTTCGTTAGCAGGGCTTCCCCCACAACTATAACTCGGAACTGTGCCCGAATGCCTAGGGACCACTTTGATAGAGTGGCCAATAGGGGCTAAAATCCCCTCAGTTCTTAGAAAGAAGGGGGTCGAACCCATACCCAAGAGATCAAAACTCTTAGTGCTTCCTCTACACCACTTTCTAAGATGGGGTAAGCTAATTAAGCTTTCGGGCCCATACCCCGAACATGACGGTTAAAATCCCTCCTCCATCAATGAACCCCTACGTATTAATAATCTTATTATCTAGCCTAGGGTTAGGAACCACTATTACTTTCGCCAGCTCCCACTGACTATTAGCCTGAATAGGACTAGAAATTAATACCCTAGCAATTATTCCCCTGATAGCACAACACCACCACCCCCGAGCAGTAGAAGCCACTACAAAATATTTCTTAACCCAGGCCACCGCAGCAGCAATAATTCTATTTGCAAGCACAACAAATGCCTGAATCTCCGGAGAGTGGGAAATAAGTAATATGTCAAGCCCAATTGCCAGTACAATAATCATAACTGCTTTAGCACTCAAAATTGGGCTAGCACCAATACACTTCTGACTGCCGGAAGTACTACAAGGGCTAGACCTACTAACAGGCCTAATTCTTTCAACCTGACAAAAACTAGCCCCATTAGCCCTCATTATCCAAACAGCCCAAACTGTTAACCCACTCCTACTAACCCTCCTAGGATTAATGTCTACGCTGGCCGGAGGATGAGGAGGACTAAACCAAACACAACTGCGAAAAATCTTAGCCTACTCCTCTATTGCTCACATGGGTTGAATAATGATTGTTATTCAATACGCCCCCCAACTTACAATTCTGGCACTAGGAACCTACATCTTCATAACTTCAGCAGCATTCCTCACCCTAAAAACATCATCCGCCACAAAAATTAACACCCTAGCAATAATATGATCAAACAACCCCACCTTGACAACAACCATAGCACTAGTTCTACTATCACTAGGAGGCCTGCCCCCACTAACAGGATTTATGCCAAAATGATTAATTCTTCAAGAACTCACAAAACAAAACCTTCCTATTACTGCTACAATTATAGCCCTTGCCGCCCTACTAAGTCTGTACTTTTATCTTCGACTATGCTACGCAATAACGCTCACCATTTCCCCTAATACGACTAACTCAACCACCCCTTGACGAACACAAACAACCCAGACCTCCTTATTACTAACCGTCTCCACCACAATTGCGCTTGGCCTTCTACCCGTAGCCCCGGCTATTTTAATATTAGCCACTTAAGGGGCTTAGGATAGTACTCAGACCAAGAGCCTTCAAAGCTCTAAGCAGAAGTGAAAATCTTCTAGCCCCTGACTAAGACCTACAAGATTTTATCTTGCATTTTCTAATTGCAAATCAAATGTTTTTACTAAACTAAGGCCTTACTAGATGGGAAGGCCTCGATCCTACAAACTCTTAGTTAACAGCTAAGCGCTCAAACCAGCGAGCATCCATCTACTTTCCCGCCGTTAGCCTAGTAAGGCGGGAAAGCCCCGGCAGAGTATTACTCTACGTCTTTGGATTTGCAATCCAATATGTTTCTTCACCACAGGGCTGTGGTAAGGAGAGGACTTAAACCTCTGTCTTCGGGGCTACAACCCGCCGCCTAAACACTCGGCTACCCTACCTGTGGCAATTACGCGCTGATTCTTTTCTACAAACCACAAAGACATTGGTACCCTTTATCTTGTATTTGGTGCCTGGGCCGGAATAGTTGGCACTGCTTTGAGCCTTCTAATCCGAGCTGAACTAAGCCAACCGGGATCGCTCCTAGGTGATGATCAAATTTATAATGTTATCGTCACTGCCCACGCCTTCGTAATAATTTTCTTTATAGTAATACCGATTCTAATCGGAGGGTTTGGAAACTGACTTGTTCCACTAATAATCGGAGCGCCAGATATAGCATTCCCTCGAATAAATAACATAAGCTTTTGACTCCTCCCCCCATCATTTCTTCTACTTTTAGCCTCTTCTGGTGTTGAAGCCGGGGCCGGAACAGGGTGGACAGTCTACCCCCCACTTGCAGGCAACCTTGCACACGCAGGAGCATCTGTAGACCTAACAATCTTCTCCCTTCACCTGGCAGGTGTATCATCAATCTTAGGGGCAATCAATTTCATTACAACTACAATTAATATAAAACCCCCGGCCATTTCTCAATATCAGACACCCCTATTTGTATGAGCGGTGCTTGTAACAGCTGTGCTTCTCCTGCTTTCACTACCTGTCCTAGCTGCTGGAATTACGATGCTTCTTACAGATCGTAACCTTAATACCACATTCTTTGACCCCGCCGGGGGTGGAGACCCAATCTTATATCAACACCTATTCTGATTCTTCGGCCACCCAGAGGTCTACATTCTTATTTTACCAGGATTTGGTATCATCTCCCATGTTGTGGCCTACTACGCCGGCAAAAAAGAGCCATTCGGCTATATAGGAATAGTTTGGGCCATGATGGCTATTGGCCTCCTTGGCTTTATCGTCTGAGCCCACCACATATTCACCGTCGGAATAGACGTAGACACCCGCGCATACTTCACATCCGCAACAATAATTATCGCCATTCCTACAGGGGTGAAAGTATTCAGCTGACTTGCCACACTACACGGAGGCTCCATTAAATGAGATACCCCAATACTGTGAGCCCTGGGGTTTATCTTCCTTTTCACAGTCGGGGGACTAACGGGGATTGTATTAGCCAACTCATCATTAGACATTGTTCTCCACGATACATATTATGTAGTCGCACACTTCCACTACGTCTTATCAATGGGTGCTGTGTTTGCTATTATAGCAGCCTTCGTACACTGATTCCCCCTATTTTCAGGATACACTCTTAATGACACCTGAACAAAAATTCACTTCGCTGTAATATTTATTGGTGTTAACCTAACATTTTTCCCCCAGCACTTCCTAGGCCTGGCCGGAATGCCACGGCGATACTCTGACTACCCAGACGCATATGCCCTATGAAACACAGTATCCTCTATCGGATCACTCATCTCCTTAGTTGCAGTTATTATGTTCCTGTTTATCCTATGAGAAGCCTTCGCCGCCAAACGAGAAGTGTCCTCAGTAGAACTAACTACAACAAATGTAGAATGACTTCATGGCTGCCCCCCGCCTTATCATACATTTGAGGAGCCAGCATTTGTACGAGCTCAATCAAACTAACGAGAAAGGAAGGAATTGAACCCCCATATACTGGTTTCAAGCCAGTCACATGACCACTCTGTCACTTTCTTCTGAAGACATTAGTAAAATGCAAATTACATCACCTTGTCAAGGTGAAATTACAGGTTAAATCCCTGTATGTCTTAAGCCCATGGCTTAATGGCACATCCCACACAACTAGGATTCCAAGACGCGGCATCACCCGTTATAGAAGAGCTTCTACACTTCCATGACCACGCTCTAATAATTGTATTCTTAATTAGCACCCTAGTACTCTACATTATTATTGCAATAGTTTCAACTAAACTCACCAACAAGTACATTTTAGATTCTCAGGAAATCGAAATTGTATGAACCGTTTTACCGGCTGTAATTCTAGTTTTAATTGCCTTGCCCTCCCTTCGGATTCTTTATCTTATAGACGAAATTAATGACCCCCACCTAACAATTAAAGCCATAGGACATCAATGATACTGAAGCTACGAATATACAGACTACGAGGACCTAGGATTTGACTCTTATATGGTCCCAACCCAGGACCTTCTACCCGGCCAATTTCGACTACTAGAGACTGACCATCGAATAGTGGTCCCCATAGAGTCACCAATCCGTGTATTGGTGTCCGCTGAAGATGTGCTTCACTCCTGGGCTGTTCCATCTCTAGGTGTAAAAATAGACGCAGTCCCTGGGCGACTAAACCAAACTGCTTTTATTGCCTCGCGCCCAGGCGTATTTTATGGACAGTGTTCTGAAATCTGTGGCGCTAATCACAGCTTTATACCAATTGTAGTTGAAGCCGTCCCATTAGAGCACTTTGAAAGCTGATCCTCACTAATGTTACAAGACGCCTCACTAGGAAGCTAATTATTGGATAAAGCGTTGGCCTTTTAAGCCAAAGTTTGGTGACTACCGACCACCTCTAGTGAAATGCCCCAACTTAACCCTAATCGCTGATTTGCTATTCTAGTGTTTTCATGAATTATTTTCCTTACCATCATCCCAACTAAAATTTTAAATCATACAACACCTAATGAGCCCACCCCTATAAGTGAGGAAAAACACAAAACTGAATCCTGAGACTGACCATGATAACAAGCTTTTTTGACCAATTCGCAAGCCCATCTTTTCTAGGGGTCCCACTTATTGCTATTGCAATCATACTGCCCGGGGCTCTATTCCCAACTCCTGCCCCTCGGTGAATAAACAACCGACTTATTACCCTCCAAACATGGTTCATTAACCGATTTACCAATCAACTACTTATGCCCCTAAACATGGGAGGTCATAAATGAGCCCTATTATTTGCCTCCCTAATAGTATTCCTTATAACCACTAATATGCTAGGCCTCCTGCCATATACCTTTACACCCACAACACAGCTATCCCTAAACATAGGACTTGCCGTACCATTATGGCTCGCCACCGTAATTATTGGCATGCGTAATCAACCAACAGTAGCTCTAGGGCACCTTCTACCAGAAGGTACCCCAGTGCCCCTGATCCCTGTACTAATCATTATTGAAACAATTAGCCTATTTATTCGACCTTTGGCCCTCGGGGTTCGACTCACTGCCAATTTAACTGCGGGCCACCTCTTAATTCAACTTATCGCCACAGCAGTATTTGTATTAATATCAATAATGCCAATAGTGGCAGCCCTAACAGCCGCCGTTCTCTTTCTCCTCACACTTCTAGAAGTAGCAGTTGCAATAATTCAGGCCTATGTTTTTGTCCTGTTACTAAGCCTTTACCTGCAAGAGAACGTCTAATGGCACACCAAGCACATGCATATCATATGGTTGATCCTAGCCCATGACCCCTAACCGGAGCCGTCGGTGCTCTACTAATAACATCCGGCCTAGCTATCTGGTTTCACTTCCACTCAACAACACTAATAATCCTTGGACTAATTCTTCTACTCCTTACAATATTCCAATGGTGGCGCGATATTATTCGAGAAGGCACCTTCCAGGGACACCACACGCCCCCAGTACAAAAAGGCCTACGTTATGGAATAATTTTATTTATTACTTCAGAAGTGTTCTTTTTTCTTGGATTCTTTTGAGCCTTTTATCACTCAAGCTTGGCACCCACCCCTGAATTAGGCGGATGCTGACCACCGACAGGAATCACCACACTAGACCCATTCGAAGTGCCCCTCCTTAATACAGCAGTACTACTAGCATCCGGGGTTACGGTCACATGGGCCCATCACAGCATCATAGAAGGTGAACGTAAACAAGCCATCCAGTCCTTAACACTTACGATTCTTCTAGGACTATACTTCACTGCCCTGCAAGCCATAGAATACTATGAAGCGCCTTTCACAATTGCAGACGGAGTGTACGGCTCCACATTCTTCGTGGCCACAGGGTTTCACGGACTACACGTAATTATTGGCTCAACATTCTTGGCTGTTTGCCTCCTTCGCCAAATCCAATTCCATTTTACATCCGAACACCATTTCGGCTTCGAAGCCGCTGCCTGGTACTGACACTTTGTTGACGTAATTTGATTATTCCTCTACGTATCTATCTACTGATGAGGCTCATATCTTTCTAGTATTTAAATTAGTACAAGTGACTTCCAATCATTTAGTCTTGGTTAGACCCCAGGGAAAGATAATGAACTTAATTACAACCATTCTTATTATCACTATAACCCTGTCCTCCGTCCTAGCAGTTGTATCCTTTTGACTACCACAAATAAGCCCGGACGCAGAAAAACTCTCACCGTATGAGTGCGGATTTGACCCACTAGGATCTGCACGTCTACCATTCTCCCTCCGGTTCTTTCTAGTCGCCATCCTATTTCTCCTGTTTGACTTAGAAATTGCCCTCCTCCTCCCGCTACCCTGGGGAGACCAGCTTCATAACCCCACCGAAACATTTTTTTGAGCAACCACAGTTTTAATCCTCTTAACCCTTGGGTTAATTTACGAATGAACCCAGGGGGGCCTAGAATGGGCCGAGTAGGGGGTTAGTCCAAAAAAGACCTCTGATTTCGGCTCAGAAAATTGTGGTTAAAATCCACAACCCCCTTATGACACCAGCACATTTTAGCTTTAGTTCAGCATTTATTTTAGGGCTGATGGGACTAGCATTCCACCGCACCCACCTCCTCTCTGCACTCCTGTGTTTAGAGGGAATAATACTATCCCTGTTCATCGCATTGGCCCTTTGGGCCTTACAGTTCGAATCTACAAACTTCTCAACAGCCCCCATGCTTCTATTAGCATTTTCCGCTTGTGAAGCAAGTACTGGCCTCGCGCTCCTGGTAGCCACAGCCCGCACCCACGGAACTGACCGCCTACAAAACCTTAATCTCCTACAATGCTAAAAGTACTAGTCCCCACGATTATGCTGTTTCCAACAATTTGACTCGTCTCCCCAAAATGATTATGAGCCTCTACAATTGCACACAGCCTCTCAATCGCCTTAATTAGCCTAACATGACTAAAATGAGCCTCGGAGGCCGGATGGGCCACATCTAATACATATTTAGCCACTGACCCATTATCGACCCCCCTACTAGTTCTAACGTGCTGGTTATTACCACTAATAATCCTAGCCAGCCAAAACCACATTAACTCAGAGCCTGTTAGCCGACAACGCCTTTATATCACACTACTCACATCACTGCAAACTTTCCTAATTATAGCATTTGGGGCCACAGAAATTATTATGTTTTATATTATATTTGAAGCCACCCTAATCCCAACCCTTATCATCATCACCCGGTGGGGGAACCAAGCCGAACGGTTGAATGCAGGAACCTACTTCTTATTTTATACACTAGCGGGCTCCCTACCACTCTTAATTGCACTACTTCTACTCCAGCAATCTACGGGGACCTTATCCATATTAATTGTCCAATACTCACAACCCATGTTAATAGACACCTGAGGCCACAAGCTCTGATGGGCGGGCTGTCTAATTGCATTTTTAGTAAAAATGCCGCTATATGGGGTTCACCTGTGACTCCCCAAAGCACATGTAGAGGCCCCTGTTGCAGGATCTATGGTGCTGGCAGCAGTCTTATTAAAGCTGGGCGGATATGGGATAATGCGAATAATAATCATGCTAGACCCCCTATCAAAAGAATTAGTTTACCCGTTTATTACTTTAGCACTTTGAGGAATTATCATGACAGGCTCAATCTGCTTACGGCAAACAGACCTAAAATCATTAATCGCCTACTCATCAGTCAGCCACATAGGGCTCGTAGCGGGCGGCATTTTAATTCAAACCCCCTGAGGTTTCTCTGGTGCAATTATCCTGATAATTGCACACGGCTTAGTGTCATCAATACTATTCTGTCTAGCCAACACAACCTATGAGCGAACCCACAGCCGAACCATAATTCTTGCTCGAGGACTTCAAATTATTTTCCCACTAACAGCAGTATGATGATTCATCGCCAACTTAGCTAATCTGGCACTACCACCCCTACCCAACCTAATGGGGGAACTTATGATCATCACAACCCTTTTTAGCTGGTCCCCATGAACCATTGCACTTACCGGAGCAGGCACGCTAATTACGGCAGGCTACTCCCTTTACATATTCCTAATATCCCAGCGAGGCCCGACACCAAACCATATTATTAAACTCCCACCCTTTCATACCCGAGAACACCTACTCATGGCCCTGCACCTCATTCCAGTCCTCCTGCTTGTGGCAAAACCAGAACTTATATGAGGCTGATGCTACTAGTGGGTATAGTTTAACTAAAATATTAGATTGTGATTCTGAAGACAGGAGTTAAAACCCCCTTACTCACCAAGGAAGGACAGAAATCAATAAGTACTGCTAATCCTTATGCACCGCGGTTAAAATCCGCGGCTTCCTCACGCTTCTGAAGGATAATAGTCTATCCATTGGTCTTAGGAACCAAAAACTCTTGGTGCAAATCCAAGTGGAAGCTATGAGCTTAGCAACATTAGCCCTATCCTCTTCAGTCATGCTAGTAATTATGATTCTTGTTATCCCGCTGCTCGCAGCACTCGACCCAAACCCAAAAGACTCAAAATGGGCCAACACAACCGTAAATGCTGTTATCCTCGCATTCTTCATTAGCCTTCTTCCACTGATAATTTTCCTTAACCTGGGAGTGGAAAGTGTTATCACAAACTTACACTGAATAAATACACAAACATTTGACATTAATATTAGCTTTAAATTTGACCACTACTCTCTTATCTTCATCCCCACTGCCCTCTACGTCACCTGGTCAATTTTAGAGTTCGCACTATGATACATACACTCCGACCCAAACATGGACCGATTCTTTAAGTACCTTCTACTGTTTTTAGTGGCCATAATCATCCTTGTTACTGCCAACAACATATTTCAGCTATTCATTGGCTGGGAGGGTGTTGGAATTATATCCTTCCTACTAATCGGCTGATGGCACGGACGGGCAGACGCTAACACAGCAGCCCTTCAAGCCGTAATCTATAACCGAGTGGGAGACATTGGACTTATCTTAAGCATAACTTGATTCGCAATAAACCTAAACTCCTGAGAAATTCAACAAATCTTCTCTCTATCAAAAAATGTTGACACAACAATTCCACTTATGGGACTCATCCTTGCAGCAATAGGAAAATCAGCTCAATTTGGCCTCCACCCCTGACTCCCATCTGCCATAGAAGGCCCCACACCAGTATCCGCCCTGTTGCATTCTAGCACCATGGTTGTTGCTGGAATTTTCCTGCTTATTCGCCTTCACCCCCTCATAGAAAACAATAAAGCTGCGCTGACACTCTGCCTCTGCCTAGGAGCTCTAACTACACTGTTTACAGCCACCTGCGCCCTAACCCAAAATGATATTAAAAAAATTGTAGCTTTCTCAACATCTAGCCAACTAGGCCTAATAATGGTCACAATTGGACTTAATCAACCACAACTGGCATTTCTCCACATTTGTACGCATGCCTTCTTCAAAGCCATACTTTTCCTCTGCTCAGGCTCAATTATCCACAGCCTCAACGATGAACAGGACATTCGAAAAATGGGGGGCCTTCACAACCTAATACCCGCCACATCAACCTACCTAACAATTGGCAGCCTAGCACTCACAGGGACCCCCTTCCTAGCTGGGTTCTTTTCAAAAGATGCTATTATTGAAGCCCTAACTACCTCAAATCTCAACGCCTGCGCCCTAACACTTACACTCATTGCTACATCCTTTACCGCGGTTTATAGCTTCCGGATTATTTTCTTTGTCGTGATGGGCTCTCCCCGCTTCCTACCCCTATCCCCCATCAATGAAAACAACCCCCTAGTAATTAAGCCTATCAAACGGCTAGCCTGAGGAAGCATTATTGCAGGACTTGTAATTACATACAACCTCCTACCACTAAAAACCCCAGTTATAACTATACCCTTAACCCTAAAAATAGCAGCTATTGTAGTTACTATTATTGGACTATTGGTGGCCGTAGAACTCTCAGGTATAACAAATAAACAAATAAAAATCTTCCCTAAAATCCGACCACATAACTTCTCAAACATGTTAGGATACTTTCCCACAATAATTCACCGCATGTTACCAAAGCTCAACCTTAGTTTAGGGCAAAAAGTCGCCACTAAACTTGATAGTACTTGATTTGAGACTAGCCCTAAAGGATTCACTCTTACTCAATTAATACTGTCAAAAATTATAAATGACATTCAACGCGGCACAATCAAAACATACTTAACTATTTTCCTACTTACCCTAACCCTAACCGTCCTCCTAACCCTTATTTATACTACTCGAAGGGCACCACGACTTAAACCACGCGTCAACTCCAGTACCACGAGCAACGTTAAAAGCAGTACTCAGGCACAAATAACTAATATAGCCCCCCCAAAAGAGTATATAACAGCCACACCACTCACATCCCCCCGTAACATAGAAAACTCTTTTAGACCATCAATAATGACTCAAGAGCCCTCATATCACCCCCCTCAAAACATCCCAGCCATTAAAGTAACTCCTAATAAATAAGTTAACACATAGACCACAACAGACCGACTCCCTCAAGCTTCAGGAAAAGGCTCAGCAGCTAAGGCCGCTGAATATGCAAATACTACAAGCATGCCACCAAGATAGATTAAAAAAAGAACTAGAGATAAAAAAGATCCTCCACACCCGATCAAAACCCCGCACCCGACTCCCGCTGCTACCACCAGCCCTAAAGCAGCAAAATAAGGAGTCGGATTAGAAGCAACAGCAACTAATCCCACAACCAAAGCTACTAGTAACACAAACATAAAATAGGTCATAGTTCTTACTCAGACTTTAACCGAGACCAATGACTTGAAGAACCACCGTTGTAGTTCAACTACAAGAACAATAATGGCAAGCCTACGAAAAACCCACCCACTAATAAAAATCGCTAATGACGCACTATTTGACCTACCAACACCATCTAATATCTCAGTTTGATGAAACTTCGGGTCTCTATTAGGACTTTGTTTAATTGTGCAGATCCTAACAGGACTATTCCTAGCTATACACTACACCTCGGACATCTCAACCGCATTCTCTTCAGTAGCTCACATCTGCCGAGATGTAAACTACGGTTGATTAATTCGAAACCTACACGCTAACGGAGCATCATTCTTTTTTATCTGTATTTATCTACACATCGCCCGAGGCCTATACTACGGGTCCTACCTTTACAAAGAAACCTGAAACATTGGAGTAGTGTTGCTCCTGTTAGTTATAATAACAGCCTTCGTTGGATATGTCCTTCCATGGGGTCAAATATCCTTTTGAGGCGCCACAGTAATTACAAACCTTCTATCAGCAGTTCCCTATATGGGGGACATGCTGGTTCAATGAATCTGGGGCGGCTTCTCAGTAGATAATGCAACCCTGACACGATTCTTCGCATTCCACTTCCTACTGCCATTTGTCATCGCCGCCGCAACCCTCCTTCACCTCCTATTTCTTCACGAAACAGGATCAAACAACCCAGTAGGCTTAAACTCCGACGCAGATAAAATCTCATTCCACCCCTATTTTTCATACAAAGATCTTCTAGGGTTTGTACTAATATTACTAGCACTCACATCATTGGCACTCTTCTCCCCAAATTTATTAGGAGACCCAGACAATTTTACGCCCGCAAACCCAATAGTTACCCCACCACACATTAAGCCAGAATGATACTTCTTATTTGCCTATGCCATCTTACGATCAATCCCCAACAAACTAGGAGGGGTCCTTGCACTACTATTTTCTATTTTAGTCCTAATGGTGGTCCCAATCTTACACACCTCAAAACAACGAGGACTTACATTCCGCCCCCTCACACAACTCTTATTTTGAACCCTTGTGGCAGACGTATTAATCCTGACATGAATTGGAGGTATACCTGTAGAACACCCGTACATCATCATCGGACAAATTGCATCTACCCTATACTTTGCACTCTTCCTAATCCTCACCCCATTAGCAGGATGGTTGGAAAACAAAGCATTAAAATGAGCTTGCCCTAGTAGCTTAGCCTAAAAGCATCGGTCTTGTAATCCGAAGATCGGAGGTTAAACTCCTCCCTAGCGCCCAGAAAAAGGAGATTTTAACTCCCACCCCTGGCTCCCAAAGCCAGAATTCTAAATTAAACTATCTTCTGATAGTAACATGTATGACTTAGTGCATAATATGTAATATATTACATAATGTACTAAGTACATACTTATGTATTATCACCATTCATTTATTTTAACCCCAAAGCAAGTACTAACACTTAAGACGTGCATAAACCACTTTATTAAAACTCAGAAATAATTTATTATAACCTGGGAAATAGACATTTCCCCTAAACTTGGCACTCAAATTTTTCCTTGAAATAACCAACTAAGATTTATTTTAAACATATTAATGTAGTAAGAAACCACCAACTGGTTTAAATTAAGGCATATCATGCATGATAGAATCAGGGACACAATATGTGGGGGTCGCACACTGTGAACTATTCCTGGTATCTGGTTCCTATTTCAGGTCCATAACTGTTATAATCCCACCCTCGGATAATTATACTGGCATCTGATTAATGGTGTAATTACATACTCCTCGTTACCCAACATGCCGAGCGTTCTTTTATATGCATAGGGTTCTCTTTTTTTAGGTTTCCTTTCATTTTGCATCTCACAGTGTAAACTCAAATAATTATATAAGGTTGAGCAATTCCTTGCTCAAGGTAAATTAGGTTAAACATTGAATGACATAACTTAAGAATTACATATTAATAACTCAAGTGCATAACATATTCATCTATTCTTCAACTTACCCTTATATATACGCCCCCCTTTCGGCTTTTGCGCGACAAACCCCCCTACCCCCTACGCTCAGCAAATCCTGTTATCCTTGTCAAACCCCGAAACCAAGGAAGGTTCGAGAACGTGCGTGCTAATAAGTTGAGATATGAGTTAGCCATCCGCGTTGTATATATATACATGCACATTGCATATTATGTCGCCCAAAACCCCCTAAATTTTAGCCTATTTAGTCCGACTAAAAAATTTAAGCGCTTTTTAATGCTAAAAAATCCAATGTAGACATT